CTAGTGTCGAGGGAATTGCATATATAGAGATTCAAAAAAGAATCGACTTGATTCAAGTCATAATGTATATGGGATTCCAAAAATTATTAATGGAACCTCGAAAAATCGAAGAATTACGGATGACTGTACAAAAAGAACTTAATGCTGTAAACCGGAAACTAAACATTGCTATTTCAAGAATTTCAAATCCTTATGGACACCCTAATATTCTTGCAGAATTTATAGTGGGACAATTAAAAAATAGAGTTTCATTTCGAAAAGCAATGAAAAAAGCTATTGAATTAACTGAACAGGCAGGTACAAAAGGCATTCAAATACAAATTGCCGGTCGTATCGACGGAAAAGAAATTGCACGTGTCGAATGGATCAGGGAAGGTAGGGTACCTCTACAAACCATTCGAGCTAAAATTGATTACTGTTCCTATACAGTTGGTACTATCTATGGAGCATTAGGTATCAAAATTTGGATATTTGTAAACGAGTAATAATAAACCTTTATTTGATATTTGATTTATCTTTAGGTAGATGGGAGATGTATATAGAAGAAAAAATAAAAAGATTATTTCATTCTTTTTTTTGTTTTGATTTAACAGACAAAAAAAAGAATTCTATAAGTTTGAATAAAAATTACATTAATCGTTTGATTCGATATAATTGCTATGCTTAGTGTGTGACTCGTTGGTTTTTTTAGGGTTATAGTCAAAAAAAAAGACCAGACCATAGTATGAACTAATAACCAACTCATCGTTTCGCATTATCTAGATATAAGTAACCAGTCGAGATATGATATATTAATCATATCATTGTAGCAACTGAAAAGTTAAAAAAAAAAAAGAAAAACAATTTGATTATGAATTGTGAAAAAATTAAAATATAAAGTAAAGTATGTGGATAAATGGAAGGTTGAGAGAAAGAGAGAAAAAAAAAAAATTAATGATATAGAATTCCGATATGTAAGGTCAAAAATTCATCTCATAAAGGGAAATGTAATAAAGCATTAATACTAGTTGATCCCTAATTAAACAAAATTGTTCTATAACAATAAAAAAATCAAGAGCCCCGAGTCAATAAAGACTGAGAGGATTGACTCAAGAACAAATTTAATTAAAGGCTCCGTTGTAGAATTTAGACCTAACCATTAATCGCGAAGCGATGAGAACGACAGAACCCGTGATTGTATAAGATTCTATTGAAAACGAATCCTAATGATTCATTGGGTAGGATGGCGGAAGGAACTAGGAACCAATTCATTTATTATGACAAAGGATTCATTTATTCTGAAAAGGCATGTCATGAACTAATCCTATAAACTGAATATTAAATAGAGTAAATATTCGCCCACGAAAATTTTTATTTTTTCGGATTTCAAAATTGCAAATATGCATATGCTAATAAAAGGAAAAACAAAATAAAGATTCGTTAAAACCTTATAATAAAACGAAATTTTTATAAATCTAAATAGAATGCATTTTTAGTTATATCTTAAAAAGGATATACAAATTTATAATAGATCATCAAAAACTCTTTTGATTTAATATATTTTTTTGAATATATTATTCATTAAATACATATATATCATTAAATACATATATATTATTTTAATTTTAGAGTCCTTTCGTTCGCGAGGAGCTGGATGAGAAGAAACTATCATGTCCAGTTCTGTAGTAAAGATGGAAGAAATAAATAACCATCAATTATAACCCCAAAAGAACCCGATTCCGTAAACACCATAGAGGAAGAATGAAAGGAATATCTTACCGAGGTAATCGTATTTGCTTCGGTAGATATGCCCTTCAAGCGCTTGAACCCGCTTGGATCACATCTAGACAAATAGAAGCAGGGCGAAGAGGAATGACACGAAATGCACGCCGCGGCGGAAAAATATGGGTACGCGTATTTCCGGACAAACCAGTTACAGTCAGACCTACAGAAACACGTATGGGTTCGGGAAAAGGATCTCCCGAATATTGGGTAGCTGTCGTTAAACCAGGGCGAATACTTTATGAAATGAGTGGAGTACCAGAAAATATAGCGAGAAAGGCTATTTCAATAGCGGCATCAAAAATGCCTATACGAACTAAATTCATTATTTCAGGATAGGAATGTAGAACTAAAATAAAGGGGTTTTTCGGATGAAAAAAAAAAACAATTGCAGGTTTCGCTTTTTATTTTGAAAAAAAAAAATCTTTTTTTTAGGTCGCCTTTTGTTTTGCATTGAAAGAACAGATAAAAATGATATGATTCAACCTCAAACCCATTTGAATGTAGCGGATAACAGCGGAGCCAGAAAATTGATGTGTATTCGAATTATAGGAGCTAGTAATCGACGATATGCTAAAATTGGTGACGTCGTTGTTGCTGTAATAAAGGAAGCAATACCAAATACACCACTAGAAAGATCAGAAGTGATCAGAGCCGTAATTGTACGTACTTGTAAAGAACTCAAACGCAACAATGGTATGATAATACGATATGATGACAATGCTGCGATTGTTATTGATCAAGAAGGAAATCCAAAAGGAACTCGAATTTTTGGGTCAATTGCCCGGGAATTAAGACAGTTAAATTTCACTAAAATAATTTCATTAGCACCTGAAGTATTATAAGATGAGGCCATAATACAGTTTTACTATTTATATTATAGTATTTGAATGAACTTGATTAATTAGTAGATTTAGGTTAATTAGTAAATTGGTTGTGTCTCACGTATATGCCCTTAATAATTCATAAATGTTTAATAATTCAACAATAATTCAAAAAAAGCATGTTGATTATATCAAAATTCGGGGACACCAAAAATCTTAGTTTATTATGAGTAAAGACACTATTGCTAACCTACTAACCTATATACGAAATGCTGACATGAATAAAAAAAGAACAGTTCGAATACCATATACTAACATCAATGAAAACATGGTTAAAATCCTTTTACGAGAAGGTTTTATTGAAAACACGAGGAAACATCAGGAAAGCAACAAATATTTTTTAGTTTTAACCCTACGACACAGAAGAAATAGGAAAGGACCAAATAGAAATGTTTTAAATTTAAAACGGATCAGTCGACCTGGTCTACGAATCTATTCTAACTATCAACGAATCCCGAGAATTTTAGGCGGGATGGGGATTGCAATTCTTTCTACTTCTAGGGGTATAATGACAGACAGAGAGGCTCGACTAGAAGGAATCGGTGGAGAAATTTCGTGCTATATATGGTAATCTATATAATATCCGAATCATATAACAGACCTCTCATATTTATGAAACAAGAGAAAGGGTGGGTTTCTACTATCTTGCCCCCCACATTAGTTGATACCTCAAGTGAAAGAACAAAAATAGGTGCATTACGGTTTAATTTCTGAATCACTTCCCAGTGCTATACTCTTGGTTTGGTTCGGTTAGATAATGAAAATCTGACTCCACATTATGTTTCAAAAAACAAAGGATTCAACATAATTTTTTTATACATATAATATCAGTAAAGAGAGTAAAAATTCTTGAGTAAAGTCATTATGATTCAACCGGCGGACGTATAATTTATCGACTCTGAAACAACGATTAGAAGGATTAATGATTAGGAGGTTTTCTCAATTTCAACATTCATTTCAGGGAGAAAAAATACAATTCAAAATTAAAATGAAAAATTTCAAGAAACTTATTTTCTTCCAATAAAATAAAGACATTCAGAATTAAGTTTAAGGAATAATAAATATGAAAATAAGAGCCTCCGTCCGTAAAATTTGTGAAAAATGTCGACTGATCCGTAGGCGAGGACGAATTTTAGTAATTTGTTCCAACCCCAAACATAAACAAAGACAAGGATAATTTTTAGAAAAAAAAAAAGGGGGGGGACTTTATAAATATAAAGTAACCAACGTCCAAATAAAAAAAAAAGATCTGTTTTGACATGAAATGGATATATCCATATCTCTGACTTAAATTTATGAGATGATAAAATATGGCAAAACCTATACCAAGAATCGGTTCACATAAGAATAGACATATGGGTTCACGTAAAAATACGCGTAGAATACCAAAGGGAGTCATTTATGTTCAAGCAAGTTTCAACAATACTATTGTAACTGTTACAGATGTACGTGGTCGGGTAATTTCTTGGTCCTCCGCCGGTACTTGTGGATTCAAGGGTACAAGAAGAGGGACACCATTTGCCGCTCAAACCGCAGTAGGAAATGCTATTCGAACAGTAGTAGATCAAGGTATGCAACGAGCAGAAGTCATGATAAAAGGTCCGGGTCTCGGAAGAGATGCGGCATTAAGGGCTATTCGTAGAAGTGGTATACTATTAAGTTTCATACGAGATGTAACCCCTATGCCACATAACGGCTGCAGGCCCCCTAAAAAAAGACGTGTATAAAAATAAACATTGAAGATATTTCAAGAGAAATAAATAATTCAATGATTTGATCAAATAAAATAATATTACTATGGTTCAAGAGAAAATAATAGTATCTACTAGGCCACTACAGTGGAAGTGTGTTGAATCAAGAGTAGACAGTAAGCGTCTTTATTATGGACGCTTTATTCTGGCTCCACTTATGAGAGGACAAGCCGATACAATAGGCATTGCGATGCGAAGAGCTTTGCTTGGAGAAATAGAAGGTACATGTATCACATGCGCAAAATCCGAGAAAATACCACATGAATATTCTACCATAGTGGGTATTCAAGAATCCGTACATGAAATTTTAATGAATTTAAAAGAAATAGTATTTAGAAGTAATCTGTATGGAACTAGTGATGCGTCTATTTGTGTCAAGGGCCCTGGATCTGTAACTGCTCACGATATCATCTTACCGCCTTCCGTGGAAATCGTTGATAAGACACAGCATATAGCTAACTTAACAGAACCAATTACTTTGTGTATTGAATTACAAATCGAGAGAAATCGCGGATATCATATAAAAAGACCAAATATTTTTCAAAACGTAAGTTATCCTATAGATGCTGTATTCATGCCTGTTCGAAATGCAAATCATAGTATT